ACTTATTAGATCGAATAAGTACATTATGTCAGAATTGAGAAATTCTATGTCTCGAATCTTTATTATTTTGTTATTTATTTCCTGTATATATTATTTAGGCAAAACACCTTCGCCTCTTTTTCTTAATAAGAAACTGTCAGAAATTGAAGAACAAGAAAGAGATGAAGATGAAATTGATAACAAAATAAAAATAGGTGTAGAAAGAACTTCCAAAACGAAGGTAACTAAAGAAGAACAAAATAAATCCACTGAAAAATATCTCTCTACTTCTCTTTTTTCGGAAGAAAGGGAGAATTCCTACAAAATCGATGAAAGAGAGAAGAAACATATCTTCCAATTGGAAAAACCTCTTCTAAAGATTCTTTTCGATTATAAACGATTCCATCGTCCATTGCGATATATAAAAAATGATCGATTTGAAAATGCTGTAAGAAATGAGATGTCCCAATTATTTTTTCATACATGTCAAAGTGATGCAAAAGCAAGAATATCTTTTACGTATCCATCTAGTTTGTCAACTTTTATTGAAATGATGCAAAGAAAGACGTATCTCGTCACAACAGAAAAACTCTCCTATGATGAATTTGATAATCATTGGAGTTCTCTTAATGAAAAAAAAAGAAAGAACCTAAGCAAAAAATTTCTAAAAAGGGCTCAAACTCTCGATAAGGAATTTTTTGTTCTGGATGTACTCGAAAAAAGAATTCGATTATGTAATGATGAGACTAAAAAAAAATACTTACCTAAAAAATATGATCCTTTTTTGAACGGACCCTATCGAGGACGAATCAAAAAAAGTTTTTCACTCTCAATCAAAAAGAAAACTTCCACAAAAAATTACATTTGGATAAATAAGATTCATGGGATGCTTCTTAATATTAAGACGAATTATCCAGACTGTGAACAGAAAATGGATACATTTGATAAAAAATCATTATCAACTGAAATTCATTTTTTTTTTAACTTGATCAGTAAATTTTCTGGAAAATCAATATCAAGTTTCAATTTTAAAGGACTTTTTTTATTTCCCGAACATGAAAAAATGGATTCCGAAGAAAAAAAAAATAAAATAAAATTATTATTCGACGCAATTATAACTGATCCGAACGATAAAACAATTATAAATAGAAAAGAATGTATTAGAATAAAAGAAAGTGGTAAAAAAATTCCTCGATGGTCATACAAATTAATTGACGAGGTAGAATACCTGGAAAAAATGGGTCAAATACCGGATTATGAGATTCGTTCAAGAAAAGCTAAACGTATAGTGATTTTTACTGATGATTCCGAGAATGACGATACTTATACAGATACCAAGGATACTGAGAATTCTGATGAAAAAGATGAATTAGCTTTAATAGATTATTCACAACAACCGGATTTTCGGCGCGACATAATAAAAGGATCTAGACGCGCTCAAAGACGTAAAACTATTACTTGGAAACTCTTTCAAGCAAGCGCGCATTCCCCTCTTTTTTTGGACAAAATTGACAAACCCTTTTTCTTTTCTTTTGATATTTTCGAGACAATGAGAATCTTATTTCTTTTTAAGAATTGGATGTGGAAAAATACAGAATTGAAAATTTCGGATTATACAGAGGAAAAGACAAAAGAAAGTAAGAAAAAAGAGGAAGAAAAACGTATAGAAATAGCCGAAGCCTGGGATAGCATTATATATGCTCAAGCAATAAGAGGTTTTTTATTAGTAATCCAATCGCTTATTAGAAAATATATTTTCTTACCTTCATTGATAATCACTAAAAATATCGTTCGTATACTATTATTTCAAATTCCCGAATGGTCAGAGGATTTAAAGGATTGGAATAGAGAAATCTATATTAAATGCACCTATAATGGCGTTCAATTATCCGAAACAGAATTTCCGAAAAAATGGCTAACCGAGGGTATTCAAATAAAGATCCTTTTTCCTTTTCGTCTGAAACCTTGGCACAGATCTAAGCTACGATTCCCTCAAAAAGAAAAGGATCCAATCAAAAAAAAACAAAAAACGAAAAAAATGGATTTTTGCTTTTTAACAGTTTTCGGAATGGAAGTAGAATTGCCCTTTTCTTCTTCTCCCCGAAACCAACTTTCTTTTTTTGATCCCATTTTTAAAGAACTTAAAAAAAAAATGAAAAATAGGAAAAAGAAATTCTTTCTAGTTCTAAAAGTTTTAAACGAAAGAACCCAATTTTTTCTAAATGTCTCAAAAGAAAGAGCACAATGGATCATCAAAAGTATTCTCAAAAAGATTCTATTTCTAAAAGAAAAAATAAAAAAACTATCACTATCTAATTTGTTATTTATATTTGGATTGAGAAAAATATATGAATTAAATGAAATTCAAAAAGATTCAACAATCAGTAACAGTAATCCAATGATTTATGAATCAGCCATTCCAATTCAATCTATTACTTGGACAAATTGTTCATTGACAGAAAAAAAAATAAAAGATCTGAATGATAGAACAAAGACAATCATAAAACAAATAGAAAAATTTACAAAAAAAAAGGGGTTTCTAATTTCAGAGAGAAATATTTGTTCTAAGAAAACAACTTATAATTATGATGATAAAAGATTCGAATTAGAAAAAGATATTTGGCAGATATTACAAAGAAGAAATGTTGGATTGGCCCATAAATCACATTATTGTTTAAAATTTTTCATAGAAAAGGTATACATAGATATCTTTATATGTATCATTAATATTCCTAGGATCAATGTACAACTTTTTCTTGAATCAACAAAAAAAATTCTTAATAAATACATTTACAATAATAAAGCAAATGAAGAAAGAGTTGATAAAAAAAATAAGAGTATAATTCACTTTATTTCTACGATAAAAAACTTAATTTGTAATATTAGTAATATGACTTCACAGAATTTTTGTGACGTATCCTCTTTGTCACAAGCATATGTATTTTACAAATTATCACAAACTCAAGTTTTATATAAGTCTAAATTCAGATCTGTTTTTGAATATCATGGAACACCCCTTTTTCTTAAGAATGAAATAAAGGATTATTTTTTTGAAGTACAAGGAATATCTCATTCTAAATTAAAACATAAGAACCCTCCCAATTCTGTAATGAATGAATGGAAAAATTGGTTAAAAGGTCATTATCAATATCAATACGATTTATCTCAAAGTGGATGGTCTAGATTAGTCCCACAAAAATGGCGAAATAGAATGAATGAAAGTCGTGTGGCTCAAAATAAAGATTTAACCAAATGTCATTCCTATGAAAAAAAGGGATTAATTCTTCACAAAAAACAAGAAGTAGACTCATTAACAAATCAAAAAAAAAAAATGAAAAAACAATATGGGTATGATCTTTTATCATATAAATCTATTAATTATGCAGATAAGAAGGACTCATATATTTATGGATATAGATGGCCATTCCAAACAAATAATAACCAAGTGATTTCTTATAATTCCAACACGCGTAAAAAAAAATTATTTGATATGATGGATGATATTCCTATCAAGAATTATATAGTAGAAGATTCTATTCTAGATATGGAAAAAAATCTGGATAGAAAGTATTTTGATTGGAGAATTCTGAATTTTTTTCTTAGAAAGAAAGTGGATTTTTGGGCTTGGATCGATACAGATTATTATTTTACGCTTCATCAAGAAATCAACCCATCCAATCAAAAAAAAACCTTTTTTGATTGGATGGGAATGAATGTAGAAATACTAAATAGTTCCATAGCGAATGGGGAATTTTTTTTCTTCTCTAAAATTTTTCGATTTTATAATGCCTATACGAGTAACCCCTGGATCATACCAATAAAATTACTTTTTTTCAATTTGTATGTAAATAAAAATGTTAATGTTAGTGAAAAGAAAAACATCACTGAAAAGAAAAAAATAGATATTTTTAGACCATCGACAAATAAAAAATCTCTTGAATTAGAGTTAGAGACTCAAAATCAAGAAAAACTAGAATACGCAGCTCGAGTAAATCTTGAAGCATCTTTCTCAAAGAAAGAAAAAGATGTTGAAGAAAATTATGCAGGATCGGGAAAGAAATACAAGAAGAACATCGAAGCAGAACTAAATTGCTTCCTAAGAAGGTATTTGCTTTTTCAATTGAACTGGCCTGATTGCTTAAATGAAAGAATAATGAATAATATCAAAGTATATTGTCTCCTGCTTAGACTGATCAATCTAAAAGAAATTACTATAGCCTCTATTCAAAGAGGAGAACTAAGTCTAGATATTATGAAAATTCAGAATCAGAAGGATTTCACTCTTACAGAATTGAATCAAAATACAGAATTAATGAAAAAGGGAATATTGAGTATTGAACCAATTCGTCTGTCTAGAAAAAACCATGAACAATTTCTTATGTATCAAATCATAGGCCTTTCGTTGATTCATAAGAGAAAGCACCAAATTAATCAAAGATACAGAGAAAAAAGCTATGTTGATAAGAAGAATTTTGATAAATCCATTAGAAGAACAAGAGATCAAAAGTTCACTGAAAATAAAGAAAAAAATCATTATGATTTACTTGTTCCTGAAAATATTTTATCCGCTAGACGTCGTAGACAATTGAGAATTCTAATTTGTTTCAATCCTAGAAAAAAAAATAGTATGCATAGAAATACGGCATTTTACAATGAGAATAAAGTGAATAATTGCTGTCACGTTTTGGCTACAAGTAAAGATCTTGATAAAGATAAAAAAAAACTAATTACTTTAAAGTTTTTTCTTTGGCCAAATTATCGATTAGAAGATTTAGCTTGTATGAATCGCTATTGGTTTGATACCAATAATGGCAGCCATTTCAGTATGGTAAGGATACATATGTATCCGCGATTGAAAGTTCATTAATGTACATTTTTCTTTTTTCTATTTCCCATAACATATCTGGTACGCCAAGACAAATAGATGCATACACGCATTGTCTTACCTTCTATTCTGAGGCATGATACTAATTTAATGATATATCCATAAGATTTCTAAATAAATCAACAAAATCTTCGTATTTTAAATCTACAATTTTTCTTTTGTGAATACAAAAATATAGTATTTTTTGTATACCTATTTGAATTGGATTGATTAATAATAATTAATTTGAAAAAAAAAAAAACGAATCAGGAATTCTTAAGAAAATTAAGATTATTGTATATACCAAATTGAAAATGAGTGTCATTATTATTACTGATCAATAAAAATATTTAGAATCTATAAAAAAAGGGGGGGGGAAAGAGAAGCTTTCATTTTATGGTAAAAAATGCATTTATACCAGTTATTTCACAAGAAAAAAAAAAAGAAAACGGGGGGTCCATTGAATTTCAAGTATTCAATTTCACCACTAAGATACGAAGACTTACTTCACATTTGGAATTGCACAGAAAAGACTATTTATCTCAAAGGGGTTTACGTAAAATTCTGGGAAAACGGCAACGACTCCTGTCTTATTTGTCAAAAAAAAATGTAATACGTTATAAAAAATTAATAACTCAGTTGGATATTCGGGAGTCACAAACTCATTAATTTGAAGAGTCATTTTGAATTATTCGATTTATTAGATCTTGAATTTTGATGAACTAATTTTGATTTTAAGCAATTCATGGAAGAATGAATCGAGGAAAAACCTATGAATGCCCCAGCTACAAGAAAAGACCTCATGATAGTCAATATGGGTCCTCACCACCCATCAATGCATGGTGTTCTTCGACTCATTGTTACTCTAGATGGTGAGGATGTTATTGATTGTGAACCAATATTGGGTTATTTACATAGAGGGATGGAAAAAATTGCGGAAAACCGAACAATTGTACAATATTTGCCTTATGTAACACGTTGGGATTATTTAGCTACTATGTTCACAGAGGCAATAACCGTAAATGGACCGGAACAGTTAGGAAATATTCAAGTACCTAAAAGAGCTAGCTATATTCGAGTAATTATGTTGGAATTGAGTCGTATAGCTTCTCACCTACTATGGCTGGGACCGTTTATGGCAGATATTGGTGCACAAACCCCTTTCTTCTATATTTTCAGAGAAAGAGAATTAATCTATGATCTATTCGAAGCTGCCACAGGTATGAGAATGATGCATAATTATTTTCGTATCGGAGGGGTAGCAGCTGATCTACCTCATGGTTGGATAGATAAATGTTTGGATTTCTGCGATTATTTTTTAACAGGAGTTGTTGAATATCAAAAACTTATTACGCGAAATCCAATTTTTTTAGAACGGGTTGAGGGAGTAGGCATTGTTGGTGGAGAGGAAGTAATAAATTGGGGTTTATCAGGACCAATGCTTCGGGCTTCCGGAATACAATGGGATCTACGTAAAATTGATCATTATGAGTGTTACGAGGAATTTGATTGGGAAGTTCAATGGCAAAAAGAAGGAGATTCATTAGCTCGTTATTTAGTACGAATTGGTGAAATGGTGGAATCCATAAAAATTATTCAACAAGCTCTGGAAGGAATTCCCGGAGGGCCATATGAGAATTTAGAAATCCGTTCCTTTGATAGAGAAAAGGATACAGAATGGAATGATTTTGAATATCGATTCATTAGTAAAAAGCCGTCTCCGACTTTTGAATTACCGAAACAAGAACTTTATGTGAGAGTTGAAGCCCCAAAGGGAGAATTAGGAATTTTTCTAATAGGGGATCAGAATGGTTTTCCTTGGAGATGGAAAATTCGTCCCCCGGGTTTTATCAATTTGCAAATTCTTCCTCAGTTAGTTAAAAGAATGAAATTGGCTGATATTATGACAATACTAGGTAGCATAGATATCATTATGGGAGAAGTTGATCGTTGAAATGATAATTGATACAACAGAAGTACAAGATATCAATTCTTTTTCCAGATTGGAATCTTTAAAAGAGGTCTATGGAATTATATGGCTACTTATCCCTATTTTTACTCTTGTATTGGGAATCACAATAGGTGTACTAGTGATTGTATGGTTAGAAAGAGAAATATCCGCAGGGATACAACAGCGTATTGGACCTGAATATGCTGGTCCTTTGGGAGTTCTTCAAGCTCTAGCAGATGGAACAAAATTACTTTTCAAAGAGAATCTTATTCCATCTAGGGGAAATATTCATTTATTCAGTATTGGGCCTTCCATATCAGTCATATCAATTCTAGTAAGCTATTCAGTAATTCCTTTTGGCTATAATTTTGTTTTAGCTGATCTCAATATCGGTGTTTTTTTATGGATTGCTATTTCGAGTATTGCTCCCATTGGACTTCTTATGTCAGGATATGGGTCAAATAATAAATATTCCTTTTTGGGTGGTCTACGGGCTGCTGCTCAATCGATTAGTTATGAAATACCATTAACTCTATGTGTGTTATCAATATCTCTACGTGTGATTCGTTGAGACAGAAACTTTTCCATGCTCTTTTCTTTTCGTCTTTATTTCTTTTCTTCTTTATAGGAAAGGGGTAGACTAAATTGAATAAATATCCTGATTTTTATTATTTTTATTCGGAATTCGGATTGATGAACTAAATCAGATAGTTATATGAGTGAAATAAAACAGCTTCTATTTATTCAGTTAGATTTAAAAAATGAATAATAATATTTGAATTAAATTTTGAATTAAATAGAAATATATCTATTTACTATCTAATAGAATAATATATAATTTAATTAATATTTAATATGAATATAAAATATACAATATACATATAGAATATATATATATAGATATAGAATTATAGAATTAATTAAAAAATTAATATACTATGATTTGAATTTCATTTGAATCTGCAGTAAAAATATTGAGTCTCATTTTCTATGTATAAGAATTAAGTAAAAAAAAATTATAAGCGGAAGAAAGCGTTTACCCCAAAATTGGTTGATTAGTCATCCTGTCTTGAAGCGGGCTCAAAAGACCAACCTTATTGAGTTTTCACTACCGTTTGTATAAATTACCATACATGGATTACCATAAAGGGGGGTTGATAAAAAATGAGTGGATGGTTAGAAACACCAAGATACACAAAGGATTAGTAATGAAGATTATGTAAATTCTCCAAAAGAGCATTTCTGCATAATATAAAACGAATACTAATTGGGGCTTTAAGTTGGTAGAAATAATCAGGCAGTACTCCCCACAATTCCGATCCAGAGTATGCTCCTATCCACTGATTAAATAAATGACTATCAGAAACGAAAAAATCCTTTAATTTTTTTAAGTCCCCTTTTGTTTTGCACATAAAAAAAAAGAAGAATAGGAACGAAAAAAAAAAAGAAAGAATAATATAATACAATTAAAAAAAAAAAAGAGAGATCCCTTTTGATTCTTTCTTATATCCATATTCACGGAGATACAATTTATGTCATAATTCATAAACTAGTGTCTAATTTTTTTACGTAATCGAAAACTAAAACTATGGGTTATTGATAATTCTAAAGGAGTATTTTATTGAAGAATTCAATTATTACTCAACAAATTCAAATTTTTAAGGGATGAGATCAATTCAGAAGTACTTTTTGTATTTATTATTATAAATTTTAACAGACAGAATTCAATTGGTCTAATTCAGGACCGTCCAATAGATTGGAATCCTATCTATCCTAGGGATATATCAAGATAAATTAAATACCAGGCCCGGTCCTTAGATTTATTTATGGCCTTCGAGGAGCCGTATGAGGTGAAAATCTCATGTACGGTTCTGTAATAGCGATGGGAACAGTAATGTTATCACCGACTAGGATTATCTAACAGTTTAAGTACAGTTGATATAGTTGACGCGCAATCAAAATATGGTTTTTGGGGATGGAATTTGTGGCGTCAACCTATAGGTTTTATCGTTTTTCTAATTTCTTCCCTAGCGGAATGTGAAAGATTACCTTTTGATTTACCAGAAGCAGAAGAAGAATTAGTAGCAGGTTATCAAACCGAATATTCGGGTATAAAATTTGGTTTATTTTACGTTGCTTCCTATTTAAACTTATTAGTTTCTTCATTATTTGTAACAGTTCTTTACTTGGGCGGCTGGAATATCTCTATTCCGTACATATTCATTTCTGAGCTTTTTGAAATAAATAAAACATGTGGAGTTTTTGGAACTACAATTGGTATCTTTATTACATTAGCTAAAACTTATTTGTTCTTGTTCGTTTCTATCACAACAAGATGGACTTTGCCTAGGCTAAGAATGGATCAATTATTAAACCTTGGATGGAAATTTCTTTTACCTATTTCTCTCGGTAATCTATTATTAACAACTTCGTTTCGACTGTTTTCACTGTAAAAGATTGATATTCTATATTCATAACTTGTCTCAAACAAGAGAAAGAAACAAAACAAAAATATTCATAAATATTCACGATATGTTCCTTATGGTAACTGGGTTCATGAATTACGGTCAACAAACAGTACGAGCTGCAAGGTACATTGGTCAAAGTTTCATGATTACCTTATCCCACGCAAATCGTTTACCTGTAACTATTCAATATCCTTATGAAAAATTAATCACATCGGAACGTTTCCGCGGTCGAATCCATTTTGAATTTGATAAATGCATTGCTTGTGAAGTATGTGTTCGTGTATGTCCTATAGATCTACCCGTTGTTGATTGGAAACTGGAAACTGATATTCGAAAGAAACGATTGCTTAATTACAGTATTGATTTCGGGATCTGTATATTTTGTGGTAACTGTGTTGAGTATTGTCCAACAAATTGTTTATCAATGACTGAAGAATATGAACTTTCTACTTATGATCGTCACGAATTGAATTATAATCAAATTGCCTTGGGCCGTTTACCAATGTCAATAATTGACGATTATACAATTCGAACAATTCAATTCAAATAATTTTTTTTCTATATAAATAGAAATTTCGAAAAATTAGAGATTTCTAATTTCTATTTTATATTAAAAATTATATTAAAAGTAAAAGATAGATTATTTCTATTTATTTAAGAAATTAATAAAAAGAAAATAAATAGAAATAAATAGAATATTATTATTATATAAATATATAGTATTATTATTATATAAATATATAGTATTATTATTATATAAATATATAGTACAGTTTTATATAGTTAATATAGTGTCGAACTACTCTTTCGTATAAAGAATGAGATTAGTCCTATAACTGTATCTATATCAATTCACACTCCTTAGGATTTAATTCAATTAGAAATCGAAATTTAGTATATAAAATTTTTTCCTGGTCGTATCAATAAGGTCATGAAATTTTGATTTATTTATCTTTTATTTTACATCTAATGGATTTACCTGAACCGATCCATGATTTTCTGTTAATCTTTCTAGGATCAGGTCTTGTATTAGGAAGTCTAGGAGTAGTATTACTTACCAATCCAATTTTTTCTGCCTTTTCGTTGGGACTGGTTCTTGTTTGTATATCTTTATTCTATATTTTATCAAACTCCCATTTTGTAGCTGCAGCACAGCTACTTATTTACGTGGGAGCTATAAACGTTTTAATCATATTTGCTGTGATGTTCATAAATGGTTCAGAATATTACCAAGATTTTAATCTTTGGACCGTTGGGGATGGAGTTACTTTGCTGGTTTGTACAAGTATTTTTGTTTCACTAATAACTACTATTCCGGATACATCATGGTACGGGATTATTTGGACTACAAGATCAAATCAGATTATAGAGCAAGATTTGATAAATAATGGTCAACAAATTGGAATTCATTTATCAACAGATTTTTTTCTTCCATTTGAACTCATTTCAATAATTCTTTTAGCTGCTTTGATAGGTGCAATTGTCGTGGCTCGCCAGTAAGAATAGAACTTAGTAACATCAATCTTAATTCCATTTTTGTTCTATTCTATTTTATTTTATCTCCATTTCCATTTCCTTTGAATTTTATATGTGAATGGGAAAGTGAAAGATTGTTTATGTTTAAAATAATTTTTTGATTCGATTTATTACCAATATATTCTTTTGGTCCGTACTCCGTACTTGTTATATTCTCTAGTCAATCGAATCTGTTGAATTGTTGTTCATATTGAAATGAATCGAAATGGATAAGGAGTTGGTCAATGATGCTCGAACATGTACTTGTTTTGAGTGCTTATTTATTTTCTATCGGTATCTATGGATTGATCACGAGTCGAAATATGGTTCGAGCCCTTATGTGTCTTGAACTTATACTGAATGCGGTTAATATAAATTTCGTAACTTTTTCTGATTTTTTTGATAGTCGCCAATTAAAAGGAAATATTTTTTCAATTTTTGTTATAGCTATCGCAGCCGCTGAAGCAGCTATTGGACCGGCTATTGTTTCATCAATTTATCGTAACAGAAAATCAACTCGTATCAATCAATCGAATTTGTTGAATAAATAGTATTAATCAGAAAAATAAGAATTTCGAATATTGAAATTCTAATATTTAGCAATTCAAACTCGCATGTATGATACACAACGTATGATCATGTTTACGAAAACGTAAGAAATCAAAGTATCTTGGCCTTCTTTTATGAATTGATCCAGAGGTAGATTGATTAGAAAAGTTCTGGTAAATCATTGATTCGTCTGGTGTCGCAATATATGATTCATTTATAAGTTTACTAGATCGAAAATTGCTGATGTTCAAAAATTAATAGATCCAATGTCACATTCAGTAAAGATTTATGATACATGTATCGGATGTACTCAATGTGTCCGAGCCTGCCCCACAGATGTATTAGAAATGATACCTTGGGATGGATGTAAGGCTAAGCAAATTGCTTCTGCTCCAAGAACAGAGGACTGTGTTGGTTGTAAGAGGTGTGAATCCGCCTGCCCGACAGATTTCTTGAGTGTTCGAGTTTATTTATGGCATGAAACAACTCGAAGCATGGGTCTAGCTTATTGACACGTTTCAAAAAACCACACACGAATACCATTTTTTTACTGACAAAAACCCGTGCTCAAAATAGAAAAAAAAAAGATTTTCTATTTTGAGCACGGGTTTTTCTGGCCTAAGTGTATCTTATTTTTACCACGAATTTTTTTCCTTGGTTAACAATAGTTGTAGTTTTGCCAATATCCGCGGGTTCCTTAATCTTCTTATTTCCCCATAGAGGAAATAAGGTAATTCGGTGGTATACTATTTGTATATGCTTAATGAATCTCCTTCTAACAACCTATGCATTCTGTTATCATTTCCAATTGGACGATCCATTAATCCAATTGACAGAGAATTATAAATGGATCAATTTTTTTGATTTTTACTGGAGATTCGGAATAGATGGACTCTCTATAGGACCCATTTTACTGACGGGATTTATCACTACTTTAGCTACTTTAGCGGCTCAACCGGTTACTCGGGAATCCCGATTATTCCATTTCCTGATGTTAGCAATGTATAGCGGTCAAATAGGATCATTTTCTTCTCGAGACATTTTACTTTTTTTCATCATGTGGGAATTAGAATTAATTCCTGTTTATCTACTTTTATCCATGTGGGGGGGAAAGAAACGTTTGTATTCAGCTACAAAGTTTATTTTGTATACTGCAGGAAGTTCCATTTTTTTA